TTGTTTCTCCTTAATTTTATTTTAATTTGGAATCTACTCCTTCGAAGAAAAGAAAATAAGTCTCTTGAAATTTTGAACCTCCGATTGTATCCGAACGAGAGGAATGTTGAAAAGTCACTACGAACCCGAAACATACCATTGGAAAGTGATTCAGTAATTAAACCTTCATGAATCCATTTTTGTTCTTTCATTCCAGGTAACCCCTTTAATTATCAACTCATGGAGTAGGAGTGATATTAGACAACCCTTCCTCTTTTTTCAAAAAAAAAATAGGAAGTTTTCCTACGGATGCAATTCGTAGATCATAAAGATCACCATATATATAACAAAATTTCTCCCCCGATTCCTTCTAGTCGAGCCTCTCGGTCTGTCATTATACCTCGAGAAGTCGAAAGAATTACAATACCCATTCCTCCTAAAATCCTAGGAATTCGTTGATGGTTGGAATAGATTCGTAGGCCGGGTCGGCTGATACGTTTTAAAACAGTTCTATATGGCCCTTTTCTATTCCTTCTATGTCGCAGAGTTGAAACCAAGAAATATTTCTTGCTTACTCGATGTTTTCTCACATTTTCGATAAAGCCTTCGCGTAGAAGTATTTTAACAATGTTTTCAGTGATATTTGTAGATGCTATTCGAACCGTTCCTTTTTTATCCATGTCAGCATTTCGTATAGAAGTTATTATTTCGGCAATAGTGTCCCTACCCATGATGAACTATAATTATTGGTGCCTCCGGGTTTTTATATAATCAGCATGCTCTACTCTTTTTTTTTCATGAATTATTAAAGGTATATGCGTGAGAAACAATCTACTAATGCATTCTACTAATTAATGGAATCTAATTCAGTTCAGATATCTTACTATGAACCTCCCTTTTTTTATGTTTTATTATGTTTTCATCTATTAGTATTTATTTAGAATCTATTTATAATACCTCAGGAGCTAATGAGACTATTTTAGTAAAATTCAACTGTCTCAATTCCCGAGCGATCGCACCAAAAACTCGAGTTCCTTTGGGATTTCCTTCTTGATCAATGACAACTGCTGCATTGTCATCATATTGTATTATCATACCATTGTCACGTTTGAGTTCTTTACATGTACGTACAATTACAGCTCTGATCACTTCTGATCTTTGTAGAGGCATATTGGGAACTGCTTCTTTGATTACAGCAACAATAACGTCACCAATATGAGCATATCGGCGATTACTAGCTCCTATGATTCGAATACACATTAATTCTCTAGCCCCGCTGTTGTCCGCTACATTTAAATAGGTCTGAGGTTGAATCATATCATTCTTATTATTTTTCTCTTTTTTCTTTCAATGCTAACTAACTAAAGGGCGAAGAAAAAAAGAAGAAAGATTGTTTGTCCAGAAATAAAAAAACTGCGGTTTTTTCATCACAAGGCCCCTTTCCTTTCGTTCCATATCCCTATCCCGCAATAACGAATTGAGTTCGTATAGGCATTTTGGACGCAGCTATAGAAATAGCTTCTCTGGCTACAATTTCTGATACTCCACCCATTTCATAAAGTATTCGACCCGGTTTAACGACGGATACCCAATATTCGGGAGATCCTTTCCCCGAACCCATACGTGTTTCGGTAGGCCTTACTGTAACAGGTTTGTCTGGAAATATACGTACCCATATTTTTCCACCACGACGCGCATATCGTGCCATGGCTCGTCGCCCCGCTTCTATTTGTCTAGATGTGATCCAAGCGGGTTCAAGTGCCTGAAGGGCGTATCCGCCGAAACAAATTCGATTGCCTCGATAAGATATTCCCTTCATTCTTCCTCTATGTTGTTTACGAAATCTGGTTCTTTTGGGGTTATAGTTGATGGTTGTTTCTCAATGCCATCTCTACTGCAGAACTGGACATGAGAGTTTCTTCTCATCCAGCTCCTCGCGAATGAAACGATTAAATAATATTGTATATATTTTGAATTGAATGAATAATGAATCATGGAATTTTTTGAGATATAATCTGTCACGTACACGTAGGAATAAAATAAAATGATAAATTCCATTTTATAATTAATGAATCTTCATTTATTTTTACCTTTATTTTATTTATTTTTATTGAATTGCCCAAAACTTAGCAATCCAGTAAGGCTTTCGCGGGCGAATATTTGCTCTTTCAACATCCCTTTCATTCGTAGGGGCGTTCCATGACCTATCAGAATAAATGAATTGGTTCTTGGCTCGTTCCGCCATCCCACCCAATGAATCATTAGGATTCGTTTTCAAGGGAATCTTCCTCAGTCACAGGTTCTGTCGTTCCCATCGCTTCTCGATTAATGACTAGGCCCGAACTCTGCAATGGAGCTCCTAATAAAATTTGTTCCTGAATCAATCTTCTCAGTCTTTATTGACTCGGCGCTCTTTATTCTTTTTTATTTTTCGTATAAATTGTATTCATATTCATCGAATCTAATTATTAATTATGGACGAATACATTAATGCTTTATTACATTGCCTTTTATAAGATAGTTCATAGACCATACATATTGGAATCATATATCATTGCTATTCTTTTTCTTTCTTTCTCTCACCCCTCCATTTATCCATATCCCTTTGTTTTTGCTTCACAACCTTATAGATTGATTTTTCTTTTATGTAAAAAAAAATGCTTCAGTTGCTACAACAATATGATCAATACATCATATAGCGACTGGTTCCTTGGATCCAGATAATACGAAGCAATGAGCTGGTTATTAGTTATATAGTTATTAGTTCATACTAGGGGATGGCCCTTTGTTTTTTAATCCTAACCTAACTCTAAATAAAAAACCAACGAGTCACACACTAAGCATAGCAATTATATGGAGATGGAGTCAATCGAATTGTTATTCAACCCTATAGAATTAAGAATTCGAAAAAATTCTCATTTTTTTGATTGAACGGAAAAAAATGAACGAGTTTGTGATTTTTTATTCAATTGCCGGATGGATGGAACAGAAAGACAACGAAAGGCCCATTATTCCTCGTCTGCAAATATCCAAATTTTGATTCCTAATGCCCCATAGATAGTTCGAACTGTATAGGAACAATAATCAATTTTGGCTCGAATGGTTTGTAGGGGAACCCTACCTTCTCTGATCCATTCGACACGTGCTATTTCCTTTCCGTCGATACGCCCTGCAATTTGTACTTGAATTCCCTTTGTATCTGCTTTTTCAGTTAATTCAATAGCTTTTTTCATTGCCTTTCGAAACGAAACTCTATTCTTTAATTGTTCGGCTATAAATTCTGCAAGAATATTAGGTTGTCCATACGGTTTTTCAACTCTTGTGATAGCAATGTTAAGTTTTTGGTTCACAGAATTAAATTCTTTTTGTGCATTGCTCTGTAATTCTTCAATTCCTCGCGGGCTGCCCTCTATGAACAATTTTGGGAATCCCATATATATTATGACCTGGATCAGATCGATTCTTTTTTTAATCTTTATGCGTGCAATTCCCTCGGCACCCGAGGATATTTTCCTATTTTTTTGTACATAATTCTTGATACAATCCTGTATTTTTTGATCTTCCTGGAGACCCTCGGAATAACTTTTTGGTTGTGCAAACCAAACAGAATGATGACTTTGGGTTGTACCAAGTCGGAAACCGAGTGGATTTATTTTTTGTCCCATAGCACCTCGCTATCTCTATAAGGCCATATCATTTCTCTATTAGCCCACGTCATTCTGTTACGATATAGCATATGATCCATCATATATAGATACCTCTCTCTGACATCTTTATACTTATCTTTATATACCCATCCATATTTTCTTAACCATATGAAATAGTTTTTCTCTTTAGATGTATCTTTCAATACAATAGTTATATGACAGGTGGGTCTTTTTATCGGATAACTACGTCCTCGGGCTCGGGGTTTTAACTTTTTCATGCTAGTACCTTCATTAACTTCGGCTTGACTAATGATTAAAGCCGTTTCGTTGAATCCCATATTGTGACTAGCATTTGCTGCTGCAGAATAAACTAATTTTAAAATGGGATAACACGCTCGATAAGGCATGAGTTCTAGTATCATAAGTGTTTCCTCGTAGGGACGCCCACGAATCTGATCAATTACTCTTCGCGCTTTATGAGCAGACATACGTATATGTTGACCTAAAGCGTATACTTCTACATCTGGGTCACTCTTTATCATAAGGTTCACCTCCCACCAATAAACGATGAGCACCCATATCCACTTTATTAATTAATATATTAACGACGAGATTTATTATCGTTTCTCGCATGCCCCCGGAAATTCAGAGTAGGTGCAAATTCTCCCAATTTGTGACCTACCATACGATCTGTTATATAAATAGGCAAATGTTCCTTTCCATTATGAATAGCAATTGTATGGCCGATCATTGTGGGTATAATGGTAGATGCCCGGGACCAAGTTACGATTGTATCTTTTTCTGCCCTCGTGTTGAGCTTCGCAATTTTTATCAATAAATGATTAGCTACAAAAGGATTTTTTTTTAGTGAACGTGTCACAGCTAATTACTCCTTTTTTTTTGTAAAGATGAGGAAACATATTCTATTTTCAATATTCTCCTATTTACTACGGCGACGAAGAATCAAACTATCACTATATTTATTCCTTTTTCTACTTCTTCTTCCAAGCGCAGGATAACCCCAAGGGGTTGCGGGTTTTTTTCTACCAATTGGGGCCCTCCCTTCGCCACCCCCATGGGGATGGTCTACAGGGTTCATAACTACTCCTCTTACTACAGGACGCTTACCTAGCCAACACTTAGATCCGGCTCTACCCAAACTTTTCTGGTTCACCCCAACATTACCCACTTGTCCGACTGTTGCTGAGCAGTTTTTGGATATCAAACGGACCTCCCCAGATGGTAATTTTAATGTGGCCGATTTACCCTCTTTTGCAATCAGTTTCGCTACAGCACCCGCTGCTCTCGCTAATTGTCCACCCTTTCCAAGTGTGATTTCTATGTTATGTATGGCCGTGCCTAAGGGCATATCGGTTGAAGTAGATTCTTCTTTTTGATCAATCAAAATCCCTTCCCAAACTGTACAAGCTTCTTCCAAAGCATACGGCTTTCTGGATGTATATGATGATATCTAGACAGATGGATCTCATATGAATCGTATGATGAAATACCACACGAGTGGGAATCCAAATCTGCCGAATCACTCATGTTATGATCTTCTACATCCTAGGTCTCCCCGTTCCTTCATCTGGCTTATGTTCTTCATGTAGCATTCAGACCGAATGACTTTATGAAATTACGTCGATACTTCCACATATTACGGGTAACGTAGGAGACATCTCTATTTTTCCCGGGGGGGTAGAATTACCACTGCTTAGCTTTCAATTCGCCTCTGACCATCAAATGAAATGTGAATAACCCGTCCTCCTCTCTTTGAAACAAGGGGCGCTCCGGCTCTATCGGTGCTTCAAACAATTTTGTCTTCTCCATATTACTATATCTCTAGAGTCAATAATTTTATATGAGGAACTACTGAACTCAATCACTTGCTGCCATTACTCTTCAGTTTTCTGTTGAGGTCTATCCCGTAGAGGTACTCAAATTGGATCAGTGATCGATTTCTAGGTTTCGTTGTAAACCTAATTGGTTACTTCCAATTACGTAAATCAATGGTTCAAACCGCACTCAAAGGTAGGGCATTTCCCATTGAGATAGGAACTTCTGTACCAGAAACAATGGTATCTCCAATGATAGCCCCTCTGGGATGTAAAATATATCTCTTCTCACCATCCCCATAGTGTATGAGACAAATATATGCATTTCGATTAGGGTCGTATTCTATGGTTACGATTCTACCAGATATGTCTTTTTCATTCCGTCGAAAATCGATTTTACGGTATAGACGCTTATGACCTCCCCCTATATGCCTTGCGGTAATGATTCCTCTGGCATTACGACCTTTACCACAACGACGCTGTCCATAGATCAAATTATTTCGTGGATTGGATTTCACTTGACTGCCGACGGCTCCATTGCGTGTGCTCGGGGTAGAAGTTTTGTATAAATGTATCGCCGTGTTATTAAGTATTTTGATTTAAGTTCTTTTCTTTCTAAGAGGTGGAATAGAATAACCCGGTTGAAGCGTAATGATCATACGTCTGTAATGCATTGTATGTCCCATAATGGGTCCCATTCTTCTACCCTTTCCCGGGAGTCGATGACTATTCATAGCTATTACCTTGACACCAAAGAAGAGTTCGACCCAATGCTTTATTTCTGTCCTAGTTGATCCTGATTCGACATTAGAAGTATATTGATTGTTCCCCAATAACCGAATACTTTTGTCTGTAAATACTGCATATTTGATTCCATCCATAAATCCATTTTCTTCCCTATGAGTTCCAGTATCGATAAGAATTCTATTTCTTACTGTTCATATGTTATGGTATGAATATACCATACCAATTCGTTATGTATGGATGATGAGATTTCATTGATACAGAGCCAATTCCAATAGACGTATTGAACGTTCCCGTTGGCGTGCATCCAGCAGGAATTGAACCTACGAATTTGCCAATTATGAGTTGGGCGCTTTAACCATTCAGCCATGGATGCGTAACGGGGATCGTCGTACATCGTGAATAACCAAATTCCAATTGAAATGAAATCCTTAGGAGGAATCAATGAAGCAGGAAGCAGTGAAACGACATCCATTAAAATCCTGGATCTTCGAATTGAGAGAGATATTGAGAGAGATCAAGAATTCTCACTATTTCTTAGATTCGTGGACCAAATTCGATTCCGTGGGATCTTTCACTCACATTTTTTTCCACCAAGAACGTTTTATGAAACTCTTTGACCCCCGAATTTGGAGTATCCTACTTTCACGCGATTCACAGGGTTCAACAAACAATCGATATTTCACGATCAAAGGTGTAGTAGTACTGCTTGCAGTAGCGGTCCTTATATATCGTAATCGTATTAACAATCGAAATAGGGTCGAAAGAAAAAATCTCTATTTGATGGGGCTTCTTCCTATACCTATGAATTCCATTGGACCCAGAAATGATACATTGGAAGAATCTTTTGGGTCTTCCAATATCAATAGGTTGATTGTTTCGCTCCTGTATCTTCCAAAAGGGAAAAAGATCTCTGAGAGTTGTTTCATGGATCCGAAAGAGAGTACTTGGGTTCTCCCAATAACTAAAAAGTGTATCATGCCTGAATCTAACTGGGGTTCGCGGTGGTGGAGGAACCGGATCGGAAAAAAGAGGGATTATAGTTGT